CTCCCTTTCCAAAAAAGATCAATACACCAAAGACTACACTTAGATTTATTGGATTTGTTGCTAAAATATCGGTATTAAACCCGAAACTCCCGGCGGATGGCCAGTGACCCAAGTAAACGAAAGAATCGGTTAAATTTTCCATATAATCTCCTCTTCTAGCTAAACTATAAAAAAGGACTCTGTCCTTTTTTTTTTTTTTATTCTTTTTTTTTCAATAAAAATAAAATTTTGTTTAATAATTTATAATTTAATTTACCTATTTGGATATTTGTAAACAGAATCAAAAACCTATTCTACTTAATCAAATGTATTTTCCAAAATTTTTAATTTTCAATAATAATAATGAGACTTAATTATAATTAAGCTAGAATTTGAGACCAAGTTTTATGTCAATTTTTAAAAATCTAAACCTCCTTTTTGCGCAACACTCCTTCAAAAAAGTTTCCATTAAACTAAAAGAATAAGGGGAAGGAAGAAAGCGAATCGATGTGCTAATTCCCCATCCTCAAATTAGTCCTTCCCAAGGGTTGTTGTCTCAATGAATAATTGTAGGAGTTAAATCGTGATAGAATTAAAAAAACTACGAAAAAAAATTCAGAATTTTCTGATTTCTAGGATTAAACAAAAGGATTCGCAAATAAAAGCGCTAATGCTACAACCAGGCCATAAATTGTTAAAGCTTCCATAAAAGCCAAACTAAGCAATAAAGTACCTCGTATTTTTCCTTCTGCCTCAGGTTGTCTCGCGATACCTTCGACAGCTTGACCCGCAGCTGTACCTTGACCAACCCCAGGTCCAATAGAAGCAAGCCCAACAGCCAACCCAGCAGCAATAACCGAAGCAGCAGAAACCAGTGGATTCATGATAAGTTCCTCACACCAAAATAAAGAAATAGTTAATGATACAATCATCCAATGACTTAGAACTTAATTATAATTAAGTCATCGCTAAGATTCATCCAGCCAAAATAACCAAAAACTTGAATTGAAATAATATAATTCTATTATTGAATCATAAGAATTACTTTGATATTAGTTCCTATCCACGGGATTTTGAAAAATGCATAATATATATATATATACGACCGACTTTTTTATGCCATTTATTTTTTGTGAACCATTCTTTTCTTTGAATTCTTCGTTCTTTTTTTGATCATTTTTTTCAGCCAATTCACAGATAAAAAGGAAGAACTTCTAATCAAATCCTTATCTAAATCGAAATTCACAAAAGTAGCGAGGCAGATTATATAAATCTTTAACTCATATATACCTAGTCAATATCAAATATCACATATACAAGTGTTTCTTACATAACGTAAACCAACTATTCTATAATTGGGCTAACCTAAAAATGAATATTTGAAAACAAATAGTTAAGTTAATGATGACCCTCCATAGATTCACCTATATAAGCCGCAGCTAAAGTGGCAAAAATGAGAGCTTGAATCCCGCTTGTAAATAATCCAAGGAACATGACAGGTATAGGAACCACTAAAGGTACTAAAGAAACAAGAACAACAACTACTAATTCATCGGCTAATATATTTCCGAAAAGTCGAAAACTAAGCGATAGGGGTTTTGTAAAATCTTCTAAGATGTTAATGGGTAAAAGAATTGGAGTTGGTTGAATGTATTTACTGAAATACCCTAATCCTTTTTTGCTAAGACCCGCATAAAAATATGCTACTGATGTGAGTAAAGCTAAAGCAACCGTCGTATTTATATCATTCGTTGGTGCTGCTAACTCCCCTTGAGGTAACTGGATAATTTTCCACGGTAAAAGGGCTCCGGACCAGTTAGAAACAAAAATAAATAAAAACAGGGTTCCAATAAAGGGAACCCACGGACCGTATTCTTCTCCAATCTGGGTTTGACTCACGTCTCGAATGAATTCAAGGACAAATTCAAAGAAATTTTGGCCGCCAGTTGGAATAGTTTGTGGATTGCGAACCGCTAGAGCTGCGGAACCTAATAAGATAGCAATTACAACCCAAGAAGTAATAAGGACTTGCGCATGGACTTGGAACCCCCCTATTTGCCAATAGAAATGTTGGCCTACTTCTACACCAGATATCTCATATAACCCTTCTTTTATTAGTGTGTTGATGGAACATGATAAAACATTCATATTGCCCTCTGACAGAAATAAGAACTTAAAATTATTTTGATTCAAGACCCCCCCCTTTTTTTTTACTTATTTCCTTGAATTTTCTATTTTAGTTTTGGATACCAACTAAACTAATCACACAATATCCCCAGTTTTTTATCTCTTTTTCTTTTGTATGATTCAGGAATAGTAACCGATTTTATAAATCGAAATACAGGGAGCCCCTCCCTCAAAAAAAATTGATTTATTTATCTTATTATTAATCAAGAATTTTGTATATAGCTAGAACGACCCTCACAAATTGCGAATACTAATTTGTTAAGAATGAATCGAATTGAAGCTATAGCGTCATCATTTGCTGGAATAGAAATATCCGCAAGATCAGGATTAGAAT